TTTTTTTACATTTTCTGTATTTTATATACAAAAAAAAAGTTTTTTTTGTGAAATTGTTTTTGTATGTTTTTCATTGTGACCAAATAATTTTTATGTTATTTGGTTGCCAAGCTGCCGATTTAATATAAATGGTTTATTATTATATATTATATCTATATTACAACACAGCTATTTATCTTATTTTACAATAAATGATTATTAATAACCATATATTCACAAGAAGTATTAGATACTTATATGTTTTTTTAGGCAAAGAAATTATTATATAATAAAATATTTGTTTAATATAGATAAATATTTTACATTATTAATATAGGATATAAACAATACAATTTATTTAATTAATATTAATATTATTTATAATATAATCAATTATATTAATTATAATAATATAATTATCTAATTAAATTAATCTATTATAAATATATCATTATATATATATTAATATAATGAATTTAATTATATACTATCTCATATTATATTAAAAGCAATATTATATTAATTTAAATAATTTATATTATTTAATCTTTACCATATAGTTAAAAAAAGGTAAAGATTAAATATAGAAGAAGATTTACAACATTTCATGCTTTGTTAGTTCCGTAGTTATCTTTTTTATATATAATAGAGAAGTTGTTGTTGTCATGATGGAGATATTATTCTAACTTTTTTAGTTTTTAAAGTCATTAATTTTTTTCTTATTTCTCAATGTTTTTAATTTAGTATGTTTTGAGTTATTAATTTTTTTATTGTATTTGATCAATTTATTTTCTTAAAAGTTTTATTCTTGCTTATTTATTCATTTTTTCTTTTGATCATGTAAGATTTTAAAGACTAAAAGTTCTTTTTGCAGTGATTTGATTTAATTATCAATTAATTTTGGAATTAGCAATTGATTAATTATTGTCATGTTTCGTGCCAGCAGACGCGGTTAGACGATTAATGTAAATGAATATTTTCGGTTAAGGCAGTTATTTTTAATTTTAGAATTAATTTACAAATTTATGAGGTGGAATTTTAATTTTTTTTTTAATTCTTAATATGATTCTGTGAAACTTAATTAATAAACTAGGATTAGATACCCTATTATTTTAAGTGTTAATTTTGTTTACCTGGGTAGTATAAGTTATGATCTTTAAACCTAAAGAATTTGGCGGTATCTTATTCCATTTAGAGGAATCTGCCCCGTAATTGATAATGCACGATTAACTTTACTTAATTTATTTGTTTGTATATCTCCGTTATAAAAAAATCTTTTTGGAGTTATAATTTTCTTGATTTATAATTTTAAAATATTTCAGGTCAAGTTGCAGCTTATAATTAAAAGGAGGTGGATTACAATAAATTTTAATTTATTATGGATTTAATATTGAAATATTATAAATGAAGGTGGATTTAATAGTAATTTGAATTACTTAATTTAATTGATATTGGCTCTAACATGTGTACACATCGCCCGTCACTCTCATTATAAATACTTTACTTTAATTTAAAGTTTTTTTCAGTTTAGATGAGATAAGTCGTAACATAGTAGATGTACTGGAAAGTGTATCTAGAAAGATTATCAAGATGAAACTTATTAGTAAAGTATTTCATTTACACTGAAAAAATTTCTGTGCAATTCAGGATTTCTTGATATTTATAATATTATTATTTGTTTTTGTGTATTTTATTATTTAATAGAAGTAATTTTATTTTATTTTGTCTAAGTATTTTTTAAAAAATTGATTATTATTATTATAGTTTATTAGTAATGTAATTGAATTATGAAATATTAATTTAAATAAATGAAAGTATATTTTGTTTATTGTACCTTTTGTATCAGGGTTTATCAAAATTTTAGTATATATTTTCTATTCTCGATTTAAGTTGATCTATAAATAAATTTTATTTAATGTAGTATAATTATTAAAAATTTATTTATAGAAATGAAATGTTATTCGTTTCTTAAGATATCTAGTTTCTTAAGAGAAAAATTTAATTTTTTTTAATTTTGATGTTTTTATTTTATTTTTTAATATAAAATATTAATTTATTTATTTTTTAGGGGATAAGCTCTAAAAATAAATATCCTATAATTTATATGATTTTGAATATAAAAATAAGCTTTAAATCAGCTATTTTTGTGATTACGTTTTAGTTCATTATTAAAAGATATAATTTAATAATTATTTTAGGTTTTTTATTAAGATGATAAATTTAATTTTAAATTTTTTGTAATAATGATGGAATTAGTATATTTATTTTGTTTATAATGATTTTTATTAAGAATTTATTATAAGGAACTAGGCAAGAATTGATTTTCGCCTGTTTATCAAAAACATGTCCTTTTGATAATATTTTAAGGTCTAACCTGCTCACTGAGATTTTAAAGAGCCGCGGTATTTTGACCGTGCAAAGGTAGCATAATCATTAGTTTATTAATTATAGGCTGGAATGAATGGTTTGACGAAAAATCAACTGTCTCTTAATAAATTTTAAAATTTAACTTTTAAGTTAAAAGGCTTAAATTTTTTTTTAGGACGAGAAGACCCTATAGAGCTTAACATTTAAGTTATATTTATAAATAAGATTATCTTTTTATATTTAATGAATATGTTTTGTTGGGGTGACATGAAGAATTAATAAACTCTTCATTATTAATTCATTAATTTATGTTATTTTGATCCATTATTTATGATCATAAGATTAAGTTACCTTAGGGATAACAGCGTAATTGTTTTCAAGAGCTCATATCGACAAAGCAGATTGCGACCTCGATGTTGGATTAAGAAAAGTTTTGGGTGCAGTAACTCATTAATTAGGTCTGTTCGACCTTTAAATTCTTACATGATCTGAGTTCAGACCGGCGTGAGCCAGGTCGGTTTCTATCCTAAAATTTAATAAATTCATATTAGTACGAAAGGACCATATGGGTGAAATATTTTTTGTTTATAATGATTTAAATTAATTTTTACTATTTTGACAGATTATTGTGTTGAATTTAGAATTCATTTATATAGATTTTTTCTATAAATAGTATTGATACTTTATGATTTATTAATATTTATTTTAAATTTTCTTCTTTTAATTATTTGTGTTTTAATTAGTGTGGCTTTTTTAACCTTATTAGAACGAAAAGTATTAGGTTATATTCAGATTCGTAAAGGACCTAATAAGGTTGGATTTATTGGTATTCCCCAACCTTTTAGTGATGCTATTAAATTAATTTGTAAAGAACAACCAATTCCAATAATATCAAATTATTTATTTTATTATTTTTCTCCTGTTTTAAATTTGATAATTTCTTTAATTATTTGATTAATTTTTCCTTATTTGACTTATATATGTTCATTTTCTTATGGATTTATTTTTTTTTTGTGTTGTACTAGATTAGGAGTTTATTCAATAATAATTGCTGGATGATCTTCCAATTCAAATTATTCATTATTAGGTTCCTTACGTTCTGTTGCTCAAACTATTTCTTATGAGGTAAGATTGGCTTTAATTTTATTATCTTTAATTATTTTAGTTGGAAGATTTAATATAATAGATTTTATAAATTATCAGTTTTATTCTTGATTTGTTATTATTTCTTTTCCTTTAGCTTTATCTTGTTTTGCTTCATGTTTAGCTGAAACTAATCGAACTCCTTTTGATTTCGCCTGAAGGTGAGTCTGAATTAGTTTCTGGTTTAATGTTGAATATGGTGCTGGTGGATTTACTTTAATTTTTTTGGCTGAGTATACTAGAATTGTTTTTATAAGTATATTATTAACATTAATATTTTTAGGTGGGGATTTTTATTCTTATATTTTTTATTTAAAGTTAACTATTATAATATTTTTATTTATTTGAGTTCGTGGAACTTTACCTCGTTTCCGTTATGATAAATTAATATATTTATCTTGAAGGAGTTTTTTACCTTTATCTTTAAATTTTTTTATTTTTTTTATTGGATTTAAGATTTTATTGATTTCATTTATTTAGTTAAATTTTTTAAGAATTAATAAGTTAATAGAAGAATTAAACTTCTAATTTTATGTTTTCAAGACATAAACTTTTCTTAAGTTAATTAACTTATACTTTAATTTATTTTCTAATTAATATATCTCATAAATTAGCAATGTGAATATTAATTAGAAAATAAGTAAAATAAAGAATTGTTAAAATTTGTCCTGTTATAATATATGGTTCTTCAACTGGTCGTTTTCCAATTCATGTTAATAATAATACAGTAATTACTATAATTCAAAATAAAACCTGATTAATAGGGTAAAATTGAATTCCACGGAATTGGGTTTTATTATAGAATGGTAAAATTATTAAAATTCTAATTGATAATAATAGTGCAATAACACCTCCTAATTTATTAGGAATAGATCGTAAGATAGCATAAGCAAATAAAAAATATCATTCTGGTTGAATATGAATGGGTGTTACTAATGGATTTGCAGGTACAAAATTATCAGGATCTCCTAATATATATGGGTTAATTAAACATAGTATAATTAATAATGTTGTTATAATTACAAATGTGATTAAGTCTTTAAATGTAAAATATGGGAGAAAAGGAATTTTTTCAATATTACTATTTAATCCGATTGGGTTATTATATCCTGATTGATGTAAAAAAAATAAATGAATTGCAGCTATAGCTGCAATTAAAAATGGTAAAACAAAATGAAATGTAAAGAATCGATTTAATGTTGCGTTATCAACAGCAAATCCTCCTCAAACTCATTGAACTAAATCTGTTAATAAATATGAGATTGCTGATAATAAATTTGTAATTACTGTTGCCCCTCAAAAAGATATTTGTCCTCAAGGTAAAACATATCCTATAAATGCAGTCGCTATTACTAAAAATAGAATAATTGTTCCAATTATTCATGTATAAATGTATAAATAAGAGCCATAATAAATTCCTCGACCTACATGCAAATAAATACAAATGAAAAATATAGATGCTCCATTTGCATGTAATGTACGAATAATTCAACCATTATTTACATCTCGACAAATATGAATAATTCTTCTAAATGCTATTTCAATATTAGGTGTATAATGTATAGCTAAAAATAATCCTGTAACTATTTGAATAATTAAGCATAATCCTAATAATGATCCAAAATTTCATCAGAATGAGATATTTGTTGGGGCTGGTAAATCAATTAAAGAATTATTAATAATTTTAATCAATGTTTGATAAAGTCGTAAGGGTTTATTCATTAGTAAAATTATCTTATTTTTCGGATAGGTCCTTGGTTAATATTAATAATTTTTACTACTGCTACTAATGTGAGAAATAAATAAACCATTATTATTATAGTAATAGTGAATATTGGTTTATTATACCGTTTTTCAAGAGATAAAGTTATTTCTTGAAAATTAATTGAATTATTAATATTTATAGTTTCTGTGTTTTTAACTAAATCTATAAAAAGTATTTTATCTATAATTATTAAAATAATTGATGTAATAATTATAAAAATAATTAAAATTATTCTATTTATAGATTTTATTTTAAATAATTCATTTGATGAAATACTTGTAATATAAATAAATAAAACTAATATTCCACCAAGAAATGTTAAGAATAAAATATAAGATAGTCAAAAACTTTCTATTATTGTTCCCATAATTAAACCAGTAATAATAGTTTGAATAATAATAAATATTATTATTGATACTGGATGATTTAATTTGGTAAAATTAATATTAATTATGTTTGATAATGTTATTATAAGTATTTTAATCATTTTAGAAGTTAGTTTTTTTTAAATATCAGTTTTGGGGACTGAAGATAGAAAATTTTCTACCTCTGAAGTTTTAAAAGGGGGGAAAAGCTTCTCTTATTTTCGGTTTACAAGACCGATGTTTTTATAAACTATTAAAACTAATGTATATATTTTCTATTTTTACTTCTTTATTGATTTATTTTGCTGGTGTTTATGTTTTTTCATCTAAGCGTAATCATTTACTTATAGTTTTGTTAAGATTAGAATATATTGTTCTTTCTTTGTTTTTATTAATTGTTATTTTTTTGAGTGGGTTTGATTATGATTATTTTTTCCCTTTAATTTTTTTAGTTTTTTCTGTTTGCGAGGGAGCTTTAGGACTTTCTATTTTAGTTTCTATAATTCGTTCTCATGGTAATGATTATTTAAATTATTTTTGTTTATCTTTATGTTAAAGTACTTATTAATAATTTGTTTTTTGATTCCTCTTTGTATTTTACGTTTATTTTGATGATTGGTTCATTCTTATATGTTTTTATCAGGTTTTGTTTTTATACTTACATTTTATTCTTATGCTGATTTTAATAAGGTTGGTTATTATTTTGGTGTTGATTATTTTTCTTTTAGATTGATTTTATTAGGATTTTGAATTTGTTCTTTAATAATTACTGCTAGAGTTTCAACTTATATTTCTTCTTATTATTCAAATTTTTTTATCTTTATTATTTTATTTTTGATAATTATATTATTTTGTTCTTTTTCTAGTTTAAGTTTATTATCTCTTTATATTTTTTTTGAGTCTAGATTGATTCCAACTTTTCTATTAATTTTAGGTTGAGGTTATCAACCCGAGCGTTTACAGGCTGGTTTATATTTAATTTTTTATACCTTGTTTGCTAGATTACCTTTATTATTAGTTTTATTTAAAATTTATGATTTTATTGGCACTCTTTATTTTCCTTTATTAATTGATTTTGGTTCTTATTATTTTATGTTTTATGTTTTTATGTTTTTAGCATTTTTAATTAGGATACCAATGTTTTTGGTTCATCTTTGACTCCCTAAAGCTCATGTTGAAGCTCCTATTTCTGGTAGAATAATTCTTGCTGGTGTTTTACTTAAGTTAGGTGGTTATGGTATTTTTCGTGTTATAAAGGTTATTTCTTTTTTGGGTTTAAGGTTTAATTTTTTTTTATTGTCTTTAGGTTTATTTGGTGGAGTAATTGTTAGATTCATATGTTTTCGTCAGGTTGATCTTGAATCTTTAATTGCTTATTCTTCTGTTGCTCATATAAGAATAGTTATTGGTGGTTTAATAACTATAAATTGATGAGGTTGTATAGGTTCTTTTTCTTTGATGATTGGTCATGGTTTATGTTCTTCTGGTTTATTTTGTTTGTCAAATATTATTTATGAGCGTTTAGGTAGACGAAGTTTATTAATTAATAAGGGTATAATTAATCTTATACCTGGGATATCTTTTTGATGATTTCTTTTAAGTTCATCAAATATAGCTGCTCCCCCTTCATTAAATTTGTTTGGTGAATTAAGTTTATTAAATAGTATTATTTCTTGGTCTACTTTTAGATTTTTGTTGTTAATATTTTTATCTTTTTTTAGAGCTGTTTATACATTATATATATATTCTTATTCTCAGCATGGGTTTTATTATTCAGGTTTTTATACTTGTTCTTTAGGATATTTACGAGAGTATCATTTGTTATTTTTACATTGGTTACCTTTAAATATTTTATGTTTAAAGGGTGAATATTTTTATTTTTAAATTGGCCTAAATATTTTATTAAAAATATTGTTTTGTGGAATCAAAGATATGAATTTTCATTTTAGGTCATGTATTTAATATCTATTTGTTCATTAAGTTTTTTTTTCTTATTTATTTCTAGAACTTTAATTTTTATTTTAGGTATTTATTATTTAGTTTTTGATTATAGAGTTTTTATTGAATGGGAGGTTTTTAGTTTAAATAGTTCTATAGTAATTATAACATTTATTTTTGATTGAATATCTCTTATTTTTATATCTTTTGTTATGTATATTTCTTCTTTAGTAATTTATTATAGAGAGGATTATATATCTGGTGAAAAGAATATTAATCGTTTTATTATAATTGTTTTAATATTTATTTTATCTATAGCTTTTTTAATTATTAGTCCAAATTTAATTAGAATTTTATTAGGTTGAGATGGTTTGGGCTTAGTTTCTTATTGTTTAGTTATTTACTATCAGAATGTAAGGTCTTATAATGCTGGTATATTAACTGCTTTATCTAATCGAATTGGTGATGTTTCTATTTTGATTTCAATTGCTTGAATATTAAATTTTGGTAGTTGAAATTATATTTGTTATTGTAATTTTATTTCTGATTCTTTTGAAATAAGGATTATTACTATATTGATTATTCTTGCTTCCATAACTAAGAGAGCTCAAATCCCTTTTTCTTCTTGACTTCCAGCGGCTATAGCTGCTCCTACTCCTGTTTCTGCTTTGGTTCATTCTTCTACTCTTGTCACTGCTGTTATTTATTTATTGATTCGTTTTAGTTCTATATTGTGTATTTATAATTTAGGTTGATTTTTATTATTAATTGGTTGTATGACTATATTTATAGCTGGTTTAGGAGCTAATTTTGAATTTGACTTGAAAAAGATTATTGCTCTTTCTACTTTAAGTCAACTTGGTTTAATAATGAGAATTTTATCTATAGGTTATTTAAAGCTTGCTTTTTTTCATTTATTATCTCATGCTTTATTTAAGGCTTTATTATTTATATGTGCAGGTTCAATAATTCATAATTTAAAGGATTCTCAAGATATTCGTTTTATAGGTTCAGTTGTTAATTTTATACCTTTAACTTCTATTTGTTTTAATGTTTCTAGTTTATCTTTATGTGGTATACCTTTTTTGGCTGGTTTTTATTCAAGGGATTTAATTCTTGAGATGGTTTGTTTAAGATGAATTAATCTTTTAATTTATTTTTTGTTTTTTATTTCAACTGGATTAACAGCTTCTTACTCTTTTCGTTTAATTTATTATTCAATATCAAGTGATAATAATTTTTATTCTAATTTTTGCTTTAATGATGGAATATATTTTATTTCTTTTTCTATATTATCTTTATTATTTATTGCTGTTCTTGGTGGTAGATTTTTATCTTGATTAATTTTTCCTATTCCTTATATAATTGTTTTACCTTATTATTTAAAATTTTTAACAATTTTAGTGGTTATTTTAGGTTCATATTTAGGTTATTGTATTTCTAGTATTAATTTTTCTTTTGATTTATTTTCTTTAAGTATATTTTCTTTTGTTAGATTTTCTGGTTCAATATGATTTATACCATATATTTCAACAAATTTAATTAGATATTTTCCTTTAAGTTTTGGTTATTATTCATTGAAGTCTTTTGATTATGGTTGAGGTGAATTTTTTGGAGGTCAGGGATTATACAGATTATTTATTTATTTAATAAATTACATTCAGGATTTTTATGATTCAAATTTTAAAGTTTATTTATTAATTTTTATTTTTTGAATATTTATTTTGATTATATTATTTTTTATTTAACCTAAATAGCTTATATAGAGTGTGACATTGAAGATGTTAAGGAATTATGTTTAATTTTAGGTGTATTTATAAATATAGAATATTATTTTTACAGTGAAAATGTAATGTTTTTTTTAAAACTACATAAATAGAAGAAATGTTAACGGATTTTAACCGCTATTATAAAAAGTTAGCAGCTTTTATATTTTCTTTACATTTCCTTAATTGGAACTTTTAGTTCAATTATATTATTAACAGTAATATGCCTCTTTTTGGCTTCAATTAATTAGAATAAGGGTATATAATGTACCATATTTTCAGGTCGAAACTGATTGCAATGATTGCTTCTTATTCATTTAAGGTTAATTGAATTACTCAATATTTTTCGAATGCAACCCGAATGTTATAGTTAACTATAACCCTTTAATTTGCTCATTGTAAAGCTCCTTGTTTTCATTCATAATATAATCCCCCTAATAATACTATAATAAAAAATATAGTGGATATTGTTCATAATAAAATATTTGATGTTTTGTAAATGATTACAATAGGTAAAATTAATGCAATTTCTACATCAAAAATTATAAAAATTACTGCAATTATAAAAAATTGTAATGAAAATGGTATTCGCGCTGATCTTTTTGGGTCAAATCCGCATTCAAATGGTGATCTTTTTTCTCGATCATTAATTAATTTTTTTGATAGTATTGTTGCAATTAATATAATAATTATTGGAATAGAAAATCTAACTAAAATTCTTGTATATATAATTATAATTATTTTTCTTGATTATAAATCAAACTTTTTAATTGGAAGTTAAATGTACTATTTATACTAGAAGAATATTTATCTACCTCATCAGTAGATTGAAATATATAAAAATAGTCAGACTACATCTACAAAGTGTCAATATCATGCTGCAGCTTCAAATCCAAAATGATGATTTGGTGAGAATTGATTATTTTTATGTCGAATTAAACATGTAGTTAAGAAGATTGTACCAATAATTACATGTAAACCGTGGAATCCTGTAGCAACGAAAAATGTTGCTCCATAGATTGCATCAGCTATAGTAAAAGGTGCTTCTCAATATTCATATGCTTGTAATATTGAAAAATATATTCCTAGAAGAACTGTAAAAAATAAACCTTGAGATGCTTGAGTGTGATTTGCTTCTATAATTCTATGATGTGCTCATGTTACAGTAATTCCTGAAGCTAATAAGATTGCTGTATTGAGTAGTGGGATCTGTATAGGATTAAAGGGTTTAATTCCTATAGGTGGTCATATTATTCCAATTTCAATTGTCGGTGTTAATCTTCTACTAAAAAATGCTCAAAAGAAGGAAAAAAAGAACAAAACTTCTGATACAATAAATAAAATTATTCCTCATCGTAATCCAATTGATACAATACTTGTATGTAATCCTTGATAAGTTCCTTCTCGAATTACATCTCGTCATCATTGGATTATTGTTAATAATGTAATTGTTAATCCAAAAATTAATAAGTTAATATTAAATGTATGAAATCATTTTACTAATCCTGAAGCTATAATTATTGCTCCTATTGCTCCTGTCAATGGTCAAGGTCTATAATCTACTATGTGGAATGGATGATTTGATTGGGTTGTTATCATGAGTTTAATATACTTCTCTAGAATATAAGGTTCTTAAGATTGAAAATACATAAGCTTGAATTAAGGCTACTGCTGATTCTAAAATTAATAATATTATTTGTCCAATAATTAAAATTGAAATCAAGTTTAATATTATTGATGGTCCTGTATTACCTAATAATGTAAGTAATAGGTGTCCAGCAATTATATTTGCTGCTAATCGTACAGCTAAAGTTCCTGGTCGAATTATATTTCTAATTGTTTCAATTAATACTATAAATACTATAAGTGCTGGTGGTGTTCCTTGTGGAACTAGATGAGCAAATATATGGTTAGTATGATTAATTCATCCAAATACTATAAATCTTAATCATAAAGGTAGTGAGATAGTAAATGTTAATGTTAAATGACTAGTTCTTGTAAAAATATATGGAAATAAACCTATAAAGTTATTTAATATTATTATAATAAATATTGAAATAAAAATAAATGTTGTTCCATTAAATGAATTTTTTCCTAGTATTATTTTAAATTCATTATGTAGGGTTAAATTTATTTTATTTCATATATTTTGAATTCGTGATGATATTAATCAATATATTGATGGAATAAAAAATAATCCAATAAATGTACTAGTTCAATTTAATGAAAGATTAAAAATGTTAGTTGATGGATCAAAAGTGGAAAATAAATTTGTTATCATTTTCAATTTATTTTTTTTCTTTTAATTGTTCTTTTTTTAAAATTTTTTATAATATTAGGTTTATAAGAGAAGAAATTTATTTGATTAAATATAATTATTATAATTGAAAATAAAATAAATAGTGTAAATCATATAAGTGGTGATATTTGAGGAATTTGGTTAATACCTCATCAGAAGTATATGTTAATTTACTATATTTTGGTTTAAGAGACCATTACTTACTTTCAGTCATCTGATGCTCAAGGTGTACTAATATAATGTTAGTTATTTTAGATTGACACTCTAATGTTATACTTTAACTAACTCCTTATATTGTTTTAGATAATCATTTAATAAATAAATTTACTGAAGTTCTTTCAATTACAATTGGTATAAATCTATGATTAGCTCCACAAATTTCTGAACATTGACCGAAGAAAAGTCCTGGTCGATTAATTGAAAATGTTCCTTGGTTTAATCGTCCGGGTGTAGCATCAATTTTAATTCCAAGTGCTGGAATTGCTCATGAATGGAGGACATCTGATGCTCTAGTTAAAATACGGACTTCTGTATTTATTGGTAAGATTGTACGATTATCAACTTCTAATAATCGAAATCTATTTTTTTTTATATCTCTATTTTGAATTATATAAGTATCAAATTCCACATTTATAAAGTCGGAATATTCATATCTTCAGTATCATTGTCGTCCAATTGTTTTGATTGTAATTATTGCATCTATTGAATCATCCAAAATATATAATAATCGTAATGATGGTAGTGCAATAAAAATTAATGTAATGGCTGGTAATGTTGTTCAAATTGTTTCAATTGAATGTTCATGTAATATATTTCGGTTTGTAAAATTAATAATTAATATATATCTTAATGAATATCCAACAATTACTGTAATTATTAATAATAAAATTATAGTTATCAGATGAAAGAATAATAATTGTTCTATTAAAGGTGAAGCTCCATCTTGTAGTGATAGATTTAATCATGTTGCCATTATTCTAACAAAAGGTCAGACCTTTATTTTTAGAGCTTAAATCTATTGCACTAATCTGCCATATTAGAATCTAAAAATTATAGGTAATTCTGAGTATCTATGTTCTGCAGGTGGATTATTTTGTAATCATTCTGTAGATCTTCTTATATTATTTCTAAATAGAATTGTTCGATTTATAATTATTCTTTCTCATATGATTAAAATAAATATAATGATTCCTATAATAGAAATTATAGATCCAATACTAGAAATTACATTTCATGATGTATATGCATCTGGATAATCTGAATATCGTCGTGGTATTCCAGCTAATCCAAGAAAGTGCTGTGGAAAGAATGTTATATTTACTCCAATAAATATAATAGTGAATTGTATTTTTAATCATAAATTATTTATAGTTAATCCTGTAAATAATGGATATCATTGAATAAAGTCTCCTATAATTGCAAATACTGCTCCTATAGATAAAACATAATGGAAGTGTGCTACTACATAATAAGTATCATGTAGTACAATATCTAAAGATGAATTTGCTAATACTAATCCTGTTAATCCACCAATTGTAAATAAAAAAATAAATCCAAGAGCTCATAATAATGTTGGATTAAAGTTAAATTTAGTTCCATAAAGGGTTGCTAGTCATCTAAATACTTTAATTCCTGTTGGTACTGCAATAATTATTGTTGCTGATGTAAAGTATGCTCGTGTATCAACATCTATTCCTACTGTAAATATATGGTGTGCTCATACAATAAATCCTATTAATCCAATAGATAATATTGCATAGATTATTCCTAAAGTTCCAAATGATTCAATTTTTCCACTTTCTTGACAGACAATATGTGAAATAATTCCAAATCCTGGAAGAATTAAGATGTAAACTTCTGGGTGTCCAAAAAATCAAAATAAGTGTTGATAAAGGATTGGATCTCCTCCTCCAGCAGGGTCAAAAAATGATGTGTTTAGATTTCGATCAGTTAATAGTATTGTAATTGCTCCCGCTAATACTGGTAAAGATAATAGTAATAGTAAAGCTGTAATTGCTACAGATCAAACAAATAATGGTGTTTGATCTAGTGATATTCTTTCTGACCGTATATTAATCACTGTTGTAATGAAATTTACTGCTCCTAAAATTGATGAGATACCTGCTAAATGTAAAGAAAAAATAGCTATATCAACTGAGGTTCCTCCATGGGCAATTACTCCTGCAAGTGGTGGGTAAACTGTCGCTTCGGTACCTACTCCTCTATCAATTATTGATGATGAAATTAATAGTGTTAATGATGGAGGTAGTAACCAAAAACTTATATTATTTATTCGAGGGAAGGCTATATCTGGGGCTCCAATTATTAAAGGTACAAGTCAATTACCAAATCCTCCAATTATAATAGGTATTACTATAAAAAAAATCATTACAAATGCATGAGCTGTAATAATTACATTATAAATTTGATCATCTCCAATTAAATATCCTGGTTGTCCTAATTCTGCACGAATAATTATACTTATTGATGTTCCTACTATTCCAGATCAAGCTCCAAATATAAAATATAAGGTTCCAATATCCTTATGATTTGTTGAGAATAGTCATTTTTGCGGTGAGATGACTGAATTTGTAGGTGGTAGACTGTAAATCTATTTATGGAAATGTTTCCTCTCACCAATTTAGACTATTGGCCTTATATTCAATTATGATTCTAGACTGCAATTCTAGAGGTGTAAAGTTAAATTACTAAGGCCTAAAAGATTACCTTTTAATTATAACTTTGAAGGTTATTAGTTTGTTTAACTTAAGTCCTTAATATAATGAAATTAAGGTTGGTGAACAAGCTAAACTTATTGTTGAAATTATTACTGTGAATGGTAAAATTAGAATTATTTTTTTATTTTTAATTCTGTTAGATCAGGAATTTTCCGTATATGATAAAATTAATGCTGAAAATCTAATTCGTAAATAGAAATAAAGTGTAATTATCGTTAATACAACTATAATTGTTATAATTGTTGTTAATTGATTTTCAATCAATAATTGAATAACAATCCATTTAGGTAAAAATCCTAAAAATGGAGGTATCCCTCCTAGGGATAAGAGTGATAGAAATATTATGAATTTAATTTCTGGTTTTACATTACTTGTTGAGAAGATTTGATTTAAGAATGATAAATTTATGCTTTTAAACATAAAAATTAAGATTATTCTTAGTAGTGAGTATACTAAAAAATATAATTCTCATACGTTTTCTCTAACAATTAATGATCCAATTATTCATCCTAAATGTCTGATTGATGAATATGCTATGATTTGCTTTAATGATGTTTGGTTTAATCCTCCTATTGCTCCTATAAAGATTCTTAAGATATTGACTAAGAAAATAAATCTTCTTGGTTGAAGACAATAGGATAAAACTATTATAGGAGCAATTTTTTGCCATGTTATCATAATTAAGCAATTCATTCATCTTGTTGCTCTCATTACTTCTGGAAACCAGAAGTGAAATGGAGCAGCTCCAATTTTTAATAATAATCTCGATGAGATTAATATGGATGGGATTATTTGTTTTTCCCATCTAGTTGGATATTTTATTTGAATCAGCAAAATTGAAAATAACAATATTGTAGATGCTATTGCTTGTACAATAAAGTATTTAATTGCTGATTCATTTATTATCGCATTTTTATTATTTGTTAATATGGGAGTAATCGAGAGTAAGTTGATCTCTAGTCCTATTCAAACTCCAAATCAGGAGTTTGATGAAATGGACAGGATCGTTCCTATCAACACCGTTGATAGGAAGAGAAGTTTTTTAGAGTTGTTGTTCATTAAAAAGGAGAGGATTGATGCCTCTATAGATGGGATATGAACCCATTAGCTTAAATTAGCTTACCTTTTTTTTTACATTAAGGTGTAAGATGCACATTAGTTTTTGATACTAATGGAGATAGTTTAATTCTATCTTATGTAATGACAATGGAGGTAATTTAACTACTTTTTTTACCCTATCAAGATAATCCTTTAATCAGGCACCCCATT